TATGTCAATTGAAAAATATCTAGTTGTTTTCAACACTTTCTAAAAACTTTCTAAATTAAAAAGGGGGGGAAGAAGGCGAATCAGTAGGTTGATCCCTCACCCATAAATCCGTCCTTCCCCCGTGTTATGAAGAAAAAATTATAGGAGTGAGATCTTAATATAATTTGAAAAAAAAGCAAGATCAGTAAAGAAAGTCCACGGAAAAAAGAACATGTCCTTTTATCTTTCTATTTTTAAAAGATTAAACAAAGGGATTCGCAAATAAAAGTGCTAATGCTACAACCAGCCCATAAATAGTTAAAGCTTCCATAAAAGCCAGACTAAGTAATAAAGTACCCCTTATTTTGTCCTCTGCTTCCGGTTGTCGCGCAATCCCTTCTACAGCTTGCCCTGCAGCTGTGCCTTGACCAATTCCAGGTCCAATGGAAGCAAGCCCAACAGCCAACCCAGCAGCAATAACAGACGCAGCAGAAATTAGCGGATTCATGATAAGTTTCTCCTATTCCAAATAAAATAAAGAAAAGAAATAGTTAATAATATAATCAACCAAGAAATTATGACTTTATTATTTCATTCTTCATATTTATCTTTATCTAGTCAAAGTGTAATTGAAATTACAAACTGAAATAATATAATAATATTTATTGAACTATCCAAATTACTTCGATATTTCTTTTTTCTTTTCTACCCATGTAGTTTTTTGTGAATACATACAATTTATGTTCTTATCTTAAATTCTTATAAGAAACTTTCTTTAAATTCTTCGTTCTTTATTTCATTTTTTAGTCATTCCATATTCAATTCACAATTACAACAGATGAAACGGAAGGGCTTTGTTTTTTGAATCCCCATCTAAATTTAGAGTAATAGCAGGACAAATTTAGATATATATTCATATATAAATAGTGAAGATCTAATATGACATATACATGTGTTTCTTCCATACCGTAAACTAATTAGTTGTGTCTTATATTCAATCGGATTAGATAATTATTCTTTGAAACCGACAAAAAAGGAAAGAGTTGTCTTATATCGATTAGATTATATATACATCTAGTTTGACTCCCCTACCCTTTCTTTTATTATTATAGTACATACATTACACTAAATCGTATAGGTATTTTATTTATACCTTATCCTTATTGCAATTGCATCTTTCTTTTTTTGGGAGGGTCGATAATACTTTTGATTCTTTTTAATTCAAAAAAGAGATTATTGTGAGCCGCACCTACTTTGTGGAGGTCTAAACTCAAAAAATACTATTTCGATAACTCGTCAATGATGCCCTTCCATGGATTCACCTATATAAGCCGCAGCTAAAGTAGCAAAAATAAGAGCTTGAATACCACTTGTAAATAATCCAAGGAACATAACAGGTATAGGAACTACTAAGGGTACTAACGAAACAAGAACAACAACTACTAATTCATCAGCTAATATATTTCCGAAAAGTCGAAAACTAAGCGATAAGGGTTTTGTGAAATCTTCTAAGATGTTAATCGGTAAAAGGATTGGAGTTGGTTGGATATATTTACCAAAATAAGCCAATCCTTTTTTTGAAATACCCGCATAGAAATATGCTACTGACGTAAGTAAAGCTAATGCAACAGTAGTATTTATATCATTAGTGGGTGCAGCTAACTCTCCATGAGGTAACTTTATAATTTTCCAAGGTAAAAGAGCCCCTGACCAATTGGAAACAAAAATAAATAGAAACAGAGTTCCAATAAATGGAACCCACGGACCATATTCTTCTCCAATCTGAGTTTTGCTCACGTCTCGAATGAATTCAAGGACATATTCAAAGAAATTTTGACCGGAAGTGGGAATAGTTTGCGGATTTCGAACAACTACAACGGTTGAAACTAATAAGATAGCAATTACAACCCAAGAGGTAATAAGTACTTGAGCATGCACTTCAAAATCCCCTATTTGCCAATAGAGATGTTGACCTACTTCCACAGCAGATATATCGTATAATCTGTTTAACGTGTTGATGGAACCTAATAGAACATTCATATTGCCCTGCCCTCTAAAATAAAAAAATATAACTTGAAAGGGAATTATTTTGATTCAACCGTTTACTTTATTTACTTTCATTTTCTATTTGGAATACCTACTCATCACATAATATTTCTGTTTGTTCTTTTTGCACAATTTTTTAATTGTATAATAATAATATAATAATCGATTCCATAAATCTATGAATCCACCCACCACACCAAGTCTAAAAATTTCTTAATCTTATTATTAATTATTAATCAAAAATTTTGTATATAGCTAGAACGACCCTCACTAATTGCAAATACTAATTTGTTAAGAATTAATCGGATTGAAGCTATAGCATCATCATTAGCTGGAATCGAAATATCTGCGAGATCGGGGTCACAATTTGTATCGATTAAACAAATTGTTGGAATTCCCAAAGTGATACATTCTCTAAGAGCCATATATTCTTCTTGCTGATCAACGATTATTACAAGATCGGGTAACCCCGTCATATATTTTATGCCACCCAGATATGTTTCCAAATGAGATAATTGTCTCTTCAACGTAGCGGCATCTCTTTTTGGAAGAGAGGTGAGTTTACCCGTCTTTTGCTCCATTCTCAAGTCCCTGAACTTACGAAGTCTTGTTTCTGTAGTATACCAATTCGTTAACATACCGCCGAGCCATTTTTTATTAACATAATGACATCGAGCTCTTATTGCAGCCCGTTTTACTAAATCTGCTGCTTTTTTTTTTGTACCAACAATTAAGAATTGTTTTCCTCTGCTTGCTGCATCAAAAACCAAATCACAAGCTTCTGATAAAAAACGAGCAGTTTGAGTAAGATTTATAATATGAATACCCTTATGCTTTGTGGATATATAAGGTGCCATTCGAGGATTCCATTTCCTGGTATCGTGGCCAAAATGAACTCCTGCTTCCATCATCTCTTCAAAAGTTATATTCCAATATCTTTTTGTCATTTATCCCCACATTTTTTTTTAAAAAATTGAAAAAAAAAAAAGAGACCAGGTATCCTGAAATAGAAATAAATAATTGTTCCGATGGAACCTTTTCTTTTATTGAAGATTGTCTGTTAATACATAATCAAGCCATTCATTTTTTTTCTATTTATTATATTTAATATTTATTATACTTACTTTATTAAGAAATCAAATGACTGCTTTTAATTTTAAAGGTAGGAAGCATTAAATCCTAGATTTCGAATGTATCACATAAATTCTTTGAAATGAAAAAAATCAAATAATTTTCTGTGATGGAACAAAAGATTTCTAATTTCTACTTCGAATAAATTCTTTTTTTTTTCCAAGGTAATCTTGTTCTGTTGCCCTGACCGTGAACGGTGCATTATTCTTTTGAACCCGGTACCAACGGGGATCATTCCCCCTAAAACAACATTCTCTTTAAGACCTTTCAACCAATCGATACGACCCCGAAGAGCGGCTTTTGCTAAAACTCTAGCAGTTTCTTGAAAACTCGCTTCGGATATGAAACTTTGAGTATTCAGAGATGTTTTTGTTATTCCCAATAATAAAGCTCGGTAACAAACTGCTTCTTCCAAGGCACGCCCCGTTCGTTCGGCTCGCAATAATCCAATAAGTTCGCCAGGTAAAAATACATTAGACATTCCATCTTCTGAAACCAATACTTTGGATGTTATTTGACGCACAATAATTTCTATATGTCGATTATGGATGTGTACTCCCTGGGATCGATAAACCTTTTGGATTTTATTAACTAAAGAAATACGACTTTGCGCTATAGTTAGCTCAGCACCAATCAAGAATCCCCAGGGAATGCCGAGAATTCTTGTTATACATTCGTTCCAAGCATCAATTCTTTTTTCTAGATTCATCGATATTGAATCAATCGAACGTATTTCTAATATCTGTTCCACTTTTGGAAGACCTTGTGTTATATCACCGGATCTCGATTTTTCATATATAAATGTAACTAATATATCTCCTTCATAAAGGATTTCTCCATAATGGCCATGAATGGTTGCTCCTGGAGTCGCCAAATAAGGCTTAGCCGATCTTATTATTACAGAATCCTTTTGAACAGTTAGAACTTGACCCGATTTGAGTTTTAAATGTGGTCCATTTTTCGTTTGAGCTATACATATATTTTCACAAATAAATTGTCCAAGACTAATTATTGTCAAAGTTTTTTCACAAAAATTATGATGGAGAAAGTACCAATTCAAATGGAATGGATTTAAAACGATGTTACTGTATAGATCGGGTTTAAAAATTTTCTCGTTTTCGTCCATTAAATAATATTTAATTACTTGAAAGGTTTCCTTTAATTTGTCAAGTTGGAAATTTTTAGTTCTTGAGATCTGATTGTGAGTTATTAAACGAGAAAATGAATAAAAATTTGCAATTTGAAGGGCTATTCCTACAGGGCCTAACGAATTCTTAATTGCAATTATAGGATCCTTTTTTATCTTTATCCCATTAGGATCTTTTACGTTGTTGAAAGGTTTCATTTGAAAACAATTAGATGATGACAAAATTATCAAAGATCGGCATTCCTTATTTCTATTCAACAACATACGAATAGTTCCGTGATTTTGGCTAAGTGATTGTTGAATTTTTGTCTTGGACTTAATAGATAAAAAGGGATTGATATTGATCCGATCCGAATCCGAGATCAATCCTAAACCAGATGGGTCATTCCTTTTTCGGATATATGAAGTATGAGATTTCACTAAGTCAATTCTTAGGAAGTACTCAATCAAACCATTTGTACTTACTTCAACAAAAGAAGCGAAGGCCTCTTCAATGGAAGAACTTCTTTTGTCTTGAGCCCAATTCAAGACTAAACAAGTCCGAACTAATTGAATCCTTGTGTCGGAAATTCCCCGAATGGATTTTCCGTTTCCATAAAGAATATAATTGATAACTTTAAGTTCCAGATTATCCTTTTCCTGGAACAGATCTTGGGGAAAAAGTTTTACAAAATTGATACTGTCTGGTATTTCATATAGAATTACAGGTCTAACCAAAACAAAATACTTTTTCTTGATAGTTGTGATCCATTGGACATAGGTCCAATTGTTCAGTTTTTTTGATTCCTTCCCTTTTTTTTTTACCGTTCTGGGTGGTATCAAGATGGCACTGGGTCGGGATATCTTATCCATCTCTCCGGGAAAATGGATATTTCCAGAAAATATTTTTAATTCCATTTTTTTTTTTTTCTTTTCCAATCGGACCAATCCTCTTACTCGACTTCTTATATTTAAAGTGATTGGTGTTCCTATTCCAACGAGACTATTATTTCGTACCATTATAGAAGAAGATTCGGGTAAAATATGCACTTCTTCGGGAATAAAAAAAAATCGATCTACTTTGATTTGATATTTTGGCTTTAATTCTTTGATTCCTCGATATTCAATTAAATCTTCTTTTTGAAAAATGGACTGAATTCCTATAGTTCTATATTTAGTAATTCCTGAACTCTGTCTTCTGTATTGAGGATCATCGAAATAAGCAAAAATACTATTTCTATGAAAAATACCATTGATAGGTATTTCAATCGAGACACCAGAAGGGGGCGTTAGTTCATTCTTTCGTTCTTGAATCGATTGGAATGGAAATGGAATAAGAAATCTATTTCTTCGCCTTTTTGCCAAAAAAGAAAAAGTATCGTGAAAAATAGCAGGATACATCAAATGACGATGATCCATACATAGGATTTGATTAAATATTGAATAATCGGTAATCCTCCTTTCTTTTGTACCAAAAGTATTGAAATTAAATAATTTATTTTTTACTTCATCATTACTTACTGAACGATTAGAAATATTTGTTTTTGTGGTAGAAAGAGAATTACTTTGAATTTGATCTTGATCCTTGCGAAGTAAAAAATGGATTGCATCAGACCTGCACGACTTTCCTGATAATATCCATAAATGACTTGTTTTTGGTAAGATATGTACATTACTATACATAAATTCGGATGCATGGTATACATCGGTACTCCAATGCATTTCCCCTTCGGAGTCAGAATAAATATGTTTTCGAACCTTTTCTTTCAAATTAAAAGTAGACGTTCCCGCGCGGATCTCAGCAATCACTTGTTCTGATTTTACATATTGATCATTTTGAACTAATAGAAAACTTTTTGGTGGAATAATCACGTTATGTATAATATCGTCACTTTCAATAGTTACATACAAGTCTATATTACATAGAAAAGCAGGATATCCATGACGTGTGCGTGTAGGGTGAACTAAATCCTCGTTAAATTTTATTTTTCCATTCGAGGGGGCTCGCACATATTCTGCAGTACCCCCTGTGAATACTCCACCAGTATGAAAAGTTCTTAATGTTAGTTGAGTGCCCGGTTCTCCAATAGATTGACCAGCTATAATACCGACAGCTTCTCCCAATTCTACCAGGTCCCCATGAATTGGACTCCGGCCATAACACAATCGGCAGATCCAAGACGTATTCCTACAGGTAAAGGGGGTTCGAATAAATATTGGTTGTGTTTTAAAAGTTATGAATCGATTGAGAAGTCCAATTCCAATATCTTGATTTCGAACGACAATGCATCGTGAACCTATATATATATCGTCTGCTAATACACGACCAATTAATGTTTGTATCAAAATTCTTTCTGGCATCATTCCATTTCGGGTATTCACCGAAATCCCTCGAATGGTACCGCAATCTGTTCGACGTACAACAATGTGTTGAACCACTTCAACAAGTCTACGTGTAAGATATCCAGCATCTGATGTTCGTACAGCAGTATCGACAACCCCTTTGCGGGCTCCGTAGCAAGAAATGATATATTCTGTTAAAGACAGTCCTTCGCGTAAATTGCTTTGAATAGGTAACTCAATCATTTGTCCTTGTGGATCTGACATTAATCCCCTCATTCCTACTAATTGGTGCACTTGAGATGCATTTCCTCGAGCTCCTGAAAAAGACATTATATGGACTGGATTAAGAGGGTCAGTCATCCTAAAATTAGGATTCATTTCTTGTCGCAAATATTCGCTTGTAGCATACCATATTTCAATGGATTGGCGTAATTTTTCTACCGCATGGACATTCCCATAATGGTTATGTTTTTCTAAAATCAAACTTTGTTGTTCAGCATCTTGGACTAGCCATCCTTTAGAAGGTATTGTTAAAAGATCATCAATTCCTAATGAAATAGATGTAGCAGTAGCTTGACGGAACCCTAGAGTCTTTACTTGATCCAGGATGTGTGATGTATATGCCATTCCGAAATGATCTATTAATCTGCTAATAAGTCGTTTAATGGCAGTTCCACCTATCACGTTATTGTGAAAGACTAGATTGGCCCGTTCTGCCATAAGTACCTCCATATTCCACTCAGTGGCATTCGGTTCGACAATGGATTTGAGTGAATGATTGGAAAACTTCCTTTTCTTTATCTTTATTCACGTATTGAAAAGATCCTAGTTGAATCGAGAAGACCAGAATTTAAACCAGTATCAGAAATTTACCT